TTATTATTATGGTAAATCAGTGTATCAAGATGTCAATCTGAGATCTTATTTCGGTTCGATACGTCCACCTACGAGACTCACCTTTGGTTTTCGTCTCGGTAGGTGTATTATTCTACATTTTCCCAAAAGAACATTCATTCATTTCTTTCTTCCCCGTCGACCACGACGACTGAAACGACGCGAAAAATCCAGACCCGGAAAGGCGAAGGGCAGGTGGTGGGAATTTGGGAAAGTCGGGCCGATCGGGTGTCTTCATTCAAGCGACGGTACAGAAGAAGAACGAAACGAAGTGAGAGGCCGGGGGTCAGGGAAAAGAGTCGAGTCGATCAGGCTCGACGATCGGGAGAAGCAAAACGAAATCAGGATTTGGCCGAAAAAGAAGCAAGGCTATGGATACCATGACCGATCACCATCGATAAAGAAGAATCTTTCTAAATCACTTCGGGTCAGCGGGGCCTTCAAGCATCCGAAATACGCCGGGGTTGTAAATGACATAGCCTTCCTGATAGAAAATGACGACTCCTTCAGAAAAACGAAGTTATTTAAGTTCTTTTTCCCAAAGAAGTCCCGCTCCGACGGCCCGACGAGTCATCTACTTAAAAGGACCCTCCCTGCAGTGCGCCCTTCCTTGAATTATTCGGTCATTCAATACTTATTGAATACAAAGAATAAAATGCATTTCGACCCCGTCGTAGTTCTCAATCATTTCGTGGCACCGGGCGTGGCTGAACCATCTACGATGGGGGGAGCTAATGCACAGGAAAGAAGCTTAGATAAGAGAATACGTTCTCGCATCGCTTTTTTTGTAGAAAGCTCGACCAGCGAGAAAAAGTGTTTGGCCGAAGCCAAAAAGAGGTTGACCCACTTCATTCGCCAAGCGAATGATCTTCGCTTCGCGGGAACAACAAAAACCACCATCTCGCTCTTTCCTTTCTTCGGTGCTACCTTTTTTTTTCCAAGGGATGGGGTGTATAATAACCTTTTTTTTGAGAATGCCCGGGAACAACTCCTAGGTCAATTAAGGATAAAATGTTGGAACCTCATGGCTAAGGATAAGGTAATGGAATTGATAGATAAATTCATAGACCTAGGTAGGATAGGAGAATTGATAAAGGGAATAGAGATGATGATAGAGATCATACTGAGAAACAGAAGAATTCCGTACGGGTACAACTCTTATTTGAACGAAGTGAAAAAAATGCGATCTTTGTTGTCTAATAGAACAAACACTAATACCTTAATTGAATCGGTCAAGATCAAATCTGTTTATCAAAGTGCTTCTCCGATTGCTCAAGACATCTCTTTTCAACTGAGGACCAAAACAAGATCATTTCGTTCCATTTTTAGTAAAATAGTGAAGGATATTCCATTAGTAATGAAAAAAGGGGTGGAAGGGATCCGTATATGTTGTTCAGGTCGATCAGAAGGTGCAGAAATAGCTAGAACTGAATGCGGAAAGTATGGAAAAACATCTCGTAATGTATTTAACCAGAAAATAGATTATGCTCCTGCGGAAGTATCTACTCGTTACGGAATCTTAGGTGTCAAAGTGTGGATTTCATATAGTCAAAAAAGAAAGGGGCGTGCTATATCCGAAACGTACTAAATATAGTAAATATCGTAAAGGCAGATGTAGTAGGGGTTGCAAACCGGACGGTACACAACTTGGTTTTGGAAGATATGGCACTAAAAGTTGTAGAGCTGGTCGTCTTTCATATCGAGCCATTGAAGCAGCGCGTCGGGCTATAATCGGACACTTCCATCGTGCTATGAGCGGACAATTCCGAAGAAATGGTAAGATATGGGTAAGAGTTCTCGCGGATATCCCTATTACCGGAAAACCTACAGAAGTAAGAATGGGAAGAGGAAAAGGAAATCCTACGGGTTGGATTGCTCGTGTGTCCACGGGACAAATCCTATTTGAAATGGATGGTGTGAGTTTGTCAAATGCTCGACAAGCCGCTACATTAGCGGCGCATAAACTATGTTCGTCAACCAAGTTTGTTCAGTGGTCGTAAGCTAATTAGTTAGTGGGGAAAAACCGGGCCGGGATTCAAAAGAATTAGGCGAAGTCTTTCTTCCTGAACGACGGAAGTTACTACTTTACTTTCTTATACTAGCTATTTGAAGATCTACCTTATCTTGTCTTGCTTATTTAAGCAAAAGGCGATCCACTATTGGTTGTAGTCTTCTTGATATATCAAGTCAAGAGGGCGAGGCTCCTAGCAATGGGAGGAAAGGGGAGTGGTGCGGTGGGCCTCTTTCGCATTTTGGTAGTTGTTCTCTTTTATTTTCTTTGTTTGATTTTCAAAGTTGGCGTTCGAATCAACCTGGACGGAAATACAAATTGTATCACGGGTTCGATTCCTGTATTGATTTTACTACACCACAATCTTTGCAATCCTAGGTCGCTAAAGGGAAATCCTAGTTTCGGATTGAGTCACTGCCCTTGCAAACAGAGATCGGAGAAGGTATCAGCCAGAGAAGGATGCTTAAGAAGACCGTACTATAGGAAGGATGACTAGCGGGAGATTCATAGGCTTCCCATAGAAAGAGCTTATTTTCTTACTCTCTATCAATTTGATCAAGATCAACTGCTTTTTAAGCTTTTGGATTGGGCTCTCGAATTGACTATTGAAAAGGAAGGGATATTGGGCGAGGTTTTGACTCTCTTTCAAAATATGCATCTCGAACCAGGTCTCCAACCGACACTGAAATTGCCCTTGTACTGGGGGTTCCCCTCTCAGGTCTTGCCACTCTCGCGGATTTGAGTACATCACGGAGGCGACGATCCGCAGGTTTGGGTGATCCACTTCTATCTCGATTGCCCACTCCTCTTCTCGTGGCATCAGACACCTCAGTCCTTGGAGGGGCATCTTGGTTCTGTCCACATTGGGAGGGTTGGGATTCTGTTGACGGATCCCCGACCTCCATAACAGGGGTAATGGAGGGTAGTGAGCTCTATTGGGTCCCCTATCTTTAAGATAGGCCTATGGATCTCATGGGAAGGGTGAGGGTCACCCCCGGTGCAACGGAAAAGATGAATCGAATGAGGAAGAGATAGCCATAGTGTTCAGGATAAACTTATACAGAAGTAGGTACAATCTCTTTGTGGATCAATCAATCTATAGAGTTCATAGAGAAGGAACGAAGTGATCGAGAGCCTGATTCTGACGTTCGTGAGCGTGACCCTGCGAACGGAAAGAGTGAGCCAACCGAAAACCATATACGCCATAAGCAAAGCAAGCAGTAGACCTAGCAGCAAATCCAGTGTTAGATCAATACCCTGCAGTTGATCCATACCTAGTATCAACACCAATAGGAGCATAAGTAGCTAATACGTAAAAAGCCCGCACCAGTCACATACCCACTTGTAGGACCTGAACCATAAGCTAGGGTTGCAGGAGCAGAGCAAGAAGCATATCCATACGTTGATCCAGTCAAAGAACCAGTAGTAGATCCATTAGTACCATTAGCATTACCAGAGCAAGTCCTTTATCCAGTTGAAGAACGAAGAACCAGTTGACTAAGTTACAGTTCCTTAAGCATAACCAGTAGAGACCACAGATCCATATCCAGCAGATACGAGGGTGACAGTACGAGTACCTACAGTAGCATATCCAAGTACAGATCCTATAGAAGCTAAGGTATAAGCATAGCCAAGACCAGTAAAGCCACACCAGCAGTCGATCTAGCTTTTGATATTGGCAATGCTATTCTATTTAGGATGTTATTGAAGCACCACTACAACCACCAAACGTAGATTAGTTCGATCAGCAGCACCTAACAAGTAGTTAACAGTTCCGGCACTATTTGGCTTTGCACCTGCTGGCTTTGGTATTTCTTCATAGTCTGATGCCCATGGTTTTTATTCTAAGTTTCGTGATCAAATTGGTATTTTAGTGATCGAAAGGAAGAGTCTGAATTTTGGGATCAAACACTCAAGCAGAAGCCCACACAATCCTTTCATTTTTAAAGGCTTTACAAATGTTATTGTCGAAGCTGATACCAAAACCCCTTTTGATGGAATTCTGGGAACCTGTAAGGTGCCATGGAAGCTTGCTAAGGCAAAGAAGTTGTTCCAAGAATATAACATATCAATTCAACATATTTATCGCGAGGCAAGACTGGCCTAAACTGAGGACTACTTTACATATCCGGCTTATTGCTGCGCTATCATCCATACTGTTCGAGAGTCACTATACCGGTTCGAAGATCTAAATGTTCTTCGGTCAGTTCAGGCAGATAGTAGGTCGAAATATCGGTTACTTCCGCACTTTAAGGCAGTTTATTGACCGTAGCAACGCAATGTTCAGTGGTGGGGCAAAGCACTAGCGAGAAGCTTCCCTTGGGATTGTTTTCCCAGGCAGTTTTCCTGCCCATAGATAGTAGGACCAATCCTTCTTTCCACGCTCCCTTAAAAGTTATTCCGGTTGGTTATTCTTTAGTAATGCATTGGTGCCTGACCCTTGCAATCAACTTTCATAGGTATACTTTGACGCATCTCTGAACAAGCAAATCTCAAGACTTCTGCTGCTTCCGCCCGCCACCCGGTCGTTCTTATGGTCTCTGGAATCGCTTTCAAAGCGGATTTTTTCTTCCTTTTTTTCCATTGAGTGTAAATTCCGGGTAATCACCTGTGCGGGATTGATTTAGCTCAGAGGCGCCCTCTCTTTCACAGCCGAGGAGTACACATCGATGAGCTTAAGTAAGCGTTTTTTACTACTAAACTTTTTTGATGCAACGAACTCTTTCTATTCCACGAGCAGACACCTTTCGAGAGAGTCTTCCTTTCATCGGCTTGCTCTTTTGACCTACAAGGAGAAGGGAAATTCCTACGAGATGATTAATGAATGTAGGTCAGGTCTCTCTAATTCGCAGTAGGTGTGTATGCTTCCCTAAGGCGAGAGCATTTGCTTCTTCAGACGTGGGTGCTTATGGGACTTCTGCTTCGCCAACTGCAGGATTGAGATCTCTTTTTGTGTCTGTTGATATCTCTTTGGAATGAGAATTTTATTTGAAAATAGAGCCGGCTAATTTGTTTGAAAAAGACACCTCTTGTTAGCCGGTAAGCCCAAACCTTCCCTCAGCTTGAAAACAACCCTTTGGGTGGAGAATTTCCTACGTATGAATTGCCCCGATCCATCACCAGAGTCAATTCGTACACAAAATTTCGAGTATAAAAGGTGTCGCTTCAGACACCCCCTTCCCTTAATGAAAAGCCCCCATTCGAGTAGTCTTATAGCATAGGTCTGACCAGAGGCTCGGTTCCAACCATTCTTTCTAAGGACAACCTCGCTCCTAGCGAAAGATCAAACGCCAGGTGTGAAGCAACTTCACGATCTAATGAATTCCCTCAAATCGGATGACACAAGGCGAACTAGAATAGGCTGATTGATCCAGGTAGCGACAGGCTCCAATCGAAAGGAACCGCGCATACGCTAGAAAGACGTATAGGCAAGCCTTTCTTTATGATCATATGGATCGCTTTTCGTGACTTTTCTTTCCATAGGCATACATTGCAGTCTAACCTGCTTTCTAACTTTAGGGGACCGAGAATCAGTCTTTTGATCCTCCTCGAGCCTACTCTCGTCTTTCGAATTAAGCTTCCGATTTAGTTGGTGCAGACGCTGAAGGATCAGCTGACACTAGATAGGAAAGGGTTTCGATCGAAGCTCTAGAACCTGTTCCGAAGTCAGTTTAGGAATCGGTTTCCGATCCGGTTGGTGTTCCGACATCCCGAATCGAGGTGGCTCTAAACTCAGGGTTGCCTACCTCTCTAGTTACAGAGAGAGGGGCTTCGAAGCCTTAATGAAAGCTAGAAAACTAGCCCTAGGTAAGGGGTGACAACGAAAAGGCGTTTTTTTAAGCCTGAGGTGAGCGGGGTAGGAAAAAAGAAAGGTATTTGAACCAGGGCGGGCTTCGAGGAACCTTACTTATTTACTCAGATTGGTAGGCAATCCATGGGAAGAACCAGGAGATGGACCAATGGCGTAAAGTAGGAGGACCAGTGATGGCTCAAGCATTGTTGGTGGCTTGCTCCTCCGGTTGCACCTCTGTAGTCCACTAGCCCACTACGGCTGGAAGCTAAAGAAAGGACACTGATACAGTACACGGAGAGAGAATAAGCAACCACACACTATAAAGAAGGCAGCTAAGCTGCACCTGACGGTACGCTAATGTATTTTTCCTGTAGGAAAAGAGAAAAAGCTAGTTTGAAAGCTTCAGTCTTTATACGGGGAAGCTCTCCAGGCTGTACAAAAAGCTGCTATCTTTACCGCAGGAAGGCATCTTTCAAATGGAAAGGAAGAGTCTTCAAAGCCAGCTAGAGCAGAGCTAGTTGTTGGAGTTTTTCTACTTCCTGTTGGCCCTCCATCCCCGGTAAGCCAAGCAGGAGAATCAAAGTGTAACCATCTCCTTCAGGAGCAGGCAAGATCAATCTTGCAGGAAATGGGGAGCTTACTAGTTTAAGATGTAATTTATCTTCCTAAACAAAGCCATCCAATCCTTCTTTCGTGAGATGCCGGTACAGTGTTGGAAGGCTAAGAGAAATAAGTACCCGAAAGCCCTACCTTATTAGAAGATTAACCAGTCTGACTGGCCAAGCTTAGCACTTCCCCTTCTAATTCCTTAATGGGCCAAGGGGAAGGGAAGGGGACTTAAGGTTAAGGAAGACTACTGGTTGAGACTATAGTTCACTAGTGGAATTCCCCTTATTCCGTGGCATCAGAACTTCTCTTCTAGGCTTTCCTTAACACGGGTTTACTAGTTGAATTAGGCTCCTTCTTACGCAGCCTTTGAGAAGGAAGGAAAATCCGTTGAAACTCTCTCCCCGCAAGGATACATCCAATTCCCTGTGCTAAGCATAGTGACATCTTTAATAAAGAAAGAGTTTTTTTGATGCAAGAATGCTGTTGATGCTACAAATCTTCTTCTCAAGGTTACTGTTAAAATAGTTTTCTCTCTCTCTCGTTCGTGGAGATGGCTTTGGGACGGATAGTAACTAAGAAGAATAGGTTCTTCTCTCTTTCCTTAGTAGAAAGCAGGAATGAGAGCTGCAAAGGCGGAAGTAGCAAAGGAGGAAGGTTTGAATCCTTTTCCCCTCTTAAGGTAGGGAACTCCGGGGGATGAGGACAGGGCTATTGAGTGCACTCACTACCCAAGAATCCATTTTTATTTCCCAATTCGTTTTTTCTAGATAAGGAGACTGAGCGGATCTAGAATTTTCGATTCTTTCTATTATGCTGATAAACTCTGATAACCCCACTTCAAGCGCACCTCTGTATCGACTGAATCACTCTAAGGTACAAGCCTAGAAGAAAGCAAACAACTAATCTATTCTTATCTGTCTTTGCTTGCTCTAAACCTAAAGGCAAGGAGCAAGTTGCCTCAGGTATTCCCACAACAGCGGATAAAACTACAGCGGATGGTAGCATCGGTTGCGGTTGCCGCTCTATCTATTCTCTTAGTTCCATAGCCGCGCTTCCTACTAGTCGGATAGGAAGACTCGCAGGAAGATGCTCCTGATAGTGCGCATTTGTATTAGTACAAAAATGGATCTATGCCCGAGTGCATTACCAAGCCAAGAGCTGGGTAGCTAGTAGTTCTTGTTCTTGTCATTCCTACTAGTCGGATAGGAAGAACTAACTGCCTAGCTACCTAGTTACAAGAAGAGAGCTACGAGCTAATAGCTAATAGGATAGGAACTAAGAACCGATCTACTAGGAAAGAAGAGCTACCAGCTAGCAGCTAGGAGAGGGCTAAAAGGGCTCGACTGAAAGGAGAAAGGTGTAGTTTCCAGTTTCCCTGCACTTAAACTTAAGTATGAGTTAGCTGCTTTCGCTCGCCACACACGTGTTGAGCTAGAAAGCATGGGGCTCATTCCTACTGGATTTCTCTGGGAGAGCAGGGTTCGCTTTGCTCTTTACAGAGAATCTCCCAGTATGCTAAAGAGTGACATCTCATCTCTATAATACGATAATAGTGGGTGGAGAATCCTTGTGTATTCTACTGGTATAGAATCTTTGTTTATTACTAGGAAGGCGGGCTACTTTCGTCTAGCGGTCATGGGAAAGCCAAAACTTGTATATAATAAGTCAATACTGGGTCGGTCGAGACTCTTTCTTAGTGAAGTGGGAAGACAGCACCGAATCAGACGGGCACAGAAGAAGAAGTGGTTTCATCCGACCGGCGAGATAGTTCGATTTCTAGTCAGCTAACTGAGAATCCAATAGAGAAAATTGCTTTTCTAATTCTTTCTCGATATAACGATTTCTTGTGAGCCACGAAAGAGATAATCCAAGTCGTAAGTACGAACCACTCAATGGAGAATCTCAGGCCAATAAGCTACGACTACGAAACGAATTGGATCGGGTTCAGCGCTTGAAAGCTATCGAAGAAGAGTCAATTCAATGCTCAAGTCAAGTCAAAGGGGGGAGTCCACTTATTCAATAGAAGAGAAGCCTATATCTGCCGACCCTACTTCACTTCCTTATAGTGCCTTGCCTACTGTCTTTGAATAATGCTTCATTCCAGGGCGTAAAAGAAAGCTTATTATAGCATTTGAATTGACCTCTCGTACTGAGGACGACCTATGAGATGGTTTGAACCGGGCTTTCTACTAAATCAAAGAAGCAATAGAGAAGAACTAATGGACAGACCAGACCGCATAAGACTCTTTACTGGAATGAAAAGAAAGAGAAGGGATTCACGGGCAGAGGAGAAAGAGACTTTTGAAAGAAGCGATTCGTTAAACACGGGATGAGCGTTGACCAAGCAGTTTAAACCGATTATTGTACAGTTGACCTCAGACCTATTCCCGATTGCAGAAGCGGAAAGTTTAACATATGACCGAAGAGTTGCTAACAAGAGCAGCAAATCGAGTTCATTAAATTAAGAAGGGAGCGGAAACGCTATTCGTGGGCTGAGCAAGGGACAGATAGAGTTTTATTAAAGCGATACAGATCGATTCGATAAGAGCTAAGACGGAAAAGAATTGTATATTAATACAGATGTCGCACATAGAGATTGAGCATAGCGAGCTGAAGGCCTAATTGATCCTATTCGATCGTTTACTAAAGAGAAATTCCCAATAAACAAGAGGCAGGGGACCGCCTATTCGACAGCTTTAACGAGGCTTCTTCTTAAATATCAATTACCAATAGATCTCCGACTAATTCAAGGCTTTAATAGAAAGGAAGATTGCATATTTGTATTCAAAGAAAGCCCTTTTGAGTCTTTTTAGTGAACCTATAGATGAGACCCTAGAGAGTCCGTAAACTCCCGATTTAGACATAAAAGCCATTCCGGACCTTTTCCTCATGGAACGAGAAGACCGATGCCACTATCGCCTCTTGGCTTTGCTTTAATAGATTATATTCGACTGGAAGGGAAGCGCACCTTGACTCTGAAAAAGTAAAAGGGCAAGCAAGGGAAGTGCGAGCTAACTAATGGCAAGGGCCGGAAATTTAGAGTTTTGAAGGGAATTGCATTCATTAAGGAAGCAAACAAGCATCGATCTATTTAAGGAAGGGATTCGCCCTATCCACCAAGCGTTAACTGCTACACGAGAGTACAGCTAACCTAAGCGGGAAGAGCATATTGAATTAACAGACGGGAATCAAATCAAACTATTGAATTAAAGGAAGGGAATTGCACAGGAATGCTAGACTCAACAAATTTTGCCTCCCGTTTTGTTTACTCCACTTGAAGAGAGTCCCTAGCGTACTATACTTTTATAAAGGGAATGCTACCGATACTTGAAAGACTCATCCTCTGGCAAAAGCTTGACTTTATTACTTTAATCGCCTATTTATTATTATATATATATTGCCTGTGCCAGTTTGCGCCTGCCACTCGTACTGAACTAGCCAAAGAAGCAAGAGATACTGAAAGCGATTGGCTTCTTGCCTTAGCTTCTATAAAAGTAAACAACTAATCCTTTCCTCTTTAATTCTGAATTCACTCCATAGCTTTCAAAGAAAACCTTTTATCCTTCGTTGTTACAGCCCCTCTCTAATCTCTTTAACAAAGCTCGTTACTAAATAAAGAAAGACCATAGATCGAAACTTCTAACAGGTATCAACTAAACACCCTAACCGGAAAGGGCAAAAGCAGCGACTTTGCCGTATCGACTCATTCTTTCAACCTTAGGGGACTCAAAGAAAAGAAGTGTACCTGGTCTTGTCAGAGCCTAAGGAAGGCCTCCGGAAGTCGAATGAGCGGGAGTGCAGTTGCTCCTCTTGTTCCTGCGGATAGGTCGGGCAGAGCGGCGCCTTTCATGGAAGAGAGAGTCCATGGCAGAGGTACGAGCGAGAAAGGCGGCCAGAGCGCTCTTCTCCTGCTCCTGACCCGTCATGGCACGATCAAAGCATGGCTGTTCATGTAAGAAGAAGACTCTAAGAAGAATGGACTTTGATAGCCACTTTCTAGGCCGGTTAAAGGATGTCTCTTTCTTTTCCTGCGAGGAGCAACTCTTCTTGGGCTTACCCTTGATCTCCGGCCAGTTCGTCGAGAGCCCATCCACTGCAAAGACCATATGTAAGCACACCTGTACACCTACGGCTGAACTCAGATCCCGGCCTCCACTTCCAAGGGCAAGGAAGAAAAGCAGCATAACCCAGAACGGAACTTTCTTCCTTGTGAGAGAGTCCCGCCTTCCGCCTCCGTCTTCTAGTCTGGTCTTTCCTATTGGTGTTGTTCCATTGGGGATTCAGTGTTCTATGCATCGATACCAGTTCAGAATAACTGGACTCTTGGTCGTCCATCACCCATGAGATAGGGATCTCGTAGGAAATCTATATATAGGCCAATCCAGCAAAGTTCGAATATCCCTTGTTTTGTGGATCTCCTTAGTCAATGACTTCATAAGAATGCTCCGCTTCTGCGCCTCTTCAGACTTTTCGCTAGCTAAGCGAGCCCTTCTTGGGAGACCTCGTCATCCCTGCCCTGCGTGTTCCATTCTAGCTACCGGGGTGTTCTTTTTCTTCTCATACGAGATTTCGAAATAAGGTTCAAGATCGGATTCTATCTCCACTGAAGGGGAACTAATCCAACTATGGATTTCTCTTCTACTTAGCTAAACGAATAGGGTCATCGCCGACACCTGTAGTAATCAACTGCTTGTTTTCTTTTAGGCTAGCCTATCTAAAGAGTGAAACTCGTACCTCCAAAGCTGCTCCGAAGCAACTCGTATCTTCAGATCTTGGGATCAACAGGCCAACATGGGATTGAACTGGATTGGCCCAATAGAGAAATCGCACGAGAACCAACCCTCATGTGTGATTCCCTTCAAAGGGTACCAAACTAGCTTTATATATGAAATTGGCCTTGTAGAGCTTCCAGAGGTTCGTCTTATACCAAAGGATTTCAATCCACCAAAGGGACTATTCAAAGCGTCCTCTACTTCGCTAAACAAATAGGGTAATCACCAGACTAACCAATAAGGTTCTTCGTTATCCATGGCAGGCCTTATCTCATTGGTTGGGCTGGTTGAAAGGCTGATCTTGAGTTCATTCCACGATGCTCTATCGTTGGATAAAGATTGATGCAGCTGTCCTTCATTGCACTACTTACTTTCACTAGTGAGCTTCGGAGGTGAAACGGCAAAGTCGCTTCTGAGGTTCAACTGCTTTGTAGTGGCTACGAGCCTTTGCTGGGATGATTCCCCGTTTGGAAACGAGATACGGGTGTAGATATGTCGACCGGTTGTCACTCAGTCCCAGGGTGTTTACTCGATACTGGTGTTTTAGGCTACGAGTTTTGACTGTTACCCGGTATAGAGTCAAATCATATCACAGTTCCCCAAAGGTTGATCAAAAGAGGAAGAGTCGTTCTATTCCCCAGTTAGCGTTAATAGAATCTATCAATCAGTGTGAATACAGTGAACTGGTATCGAACAAACCACCTGGGAATGGATGATCGAAAGGATTAGAAGAAAATGCTAATGCTGCAGTACTTCGCTTCTTCTCTTAAGATAATACATAACTCAGAAAGCCTTCGAACTCTAGCCTTGAACTACAGCTTTGAATGCTTTGAAACAACGGATTTCCTGCCGATCGGTTGAATGCAGATTCCCCAGTTGCAACTAAGTCACAATGCCTTGGGCCGCAGCTTCCCTGCGATAGACTTTTCATAGTCCAAGGGTGGGTTTAAAATCCGATCTTTCATATTTGAGAAAAGGAACTGTCTTCGACTTGCGTGTGTTAAGCATATAGTTCACTTCACTTACTCATTTGATAGATGCGGTAAATCATGCTCAAATGACGGGCTTTTAGACACCAAAAAAGAGAGGTTAAACACCGATTCCAAGAAATGCCTATTTAAGCAAATAGTAAAAAAGCTGGTCTTAAAAGGGCTTTTGATCTCCAATTCCCGGGTTTGAGCAAAAATGATAGTAATGCCTTCGAGGCAACCCAATTCTTATTTTTTGTATGTACGAGGAAGGTTGAACGAGAGAATCAGGAAGTTGAAACGAATCCATTTTCTAAACCAACTGAACAATTGGACTTTCTATTTGATAGTGATTCAAGAGAGATATAGTTGTGCCGATAGCTTGATTATATTCCTACGAATTTTGACTCTTTCCCCAAAAGTATAATAGTTATAGTTGTGAAACGGCTTATTCCTTTCCTTATTGGTTGGACGGAGAGATGAACAAGCGAAAGAAGCAAGGTCTTTACCTTCTCCATTCTCAAAAGCGGATTCTATCCCGATTTGTCAAATAGTGGTAGCGCCAGTGCCTTCAACTCGTCTCATAAAACCAAGTGCCTTTGCCGGAAGAAAGTATACTAAAGAGAGCCGGTGCAACCTATCTGGGGAGAGGCTCCAACAAGAAATCTCATAAGAGAAGGAAAGGTTGGGAAATGGTAGACAGCTGTTCAGAGGTTGCGCTTTTATGTGTTGGCGACTGCCCTCTCTCCTATGTCTTCTTGTTCTAGTGGTTATGATGGGGTTCAGAGGCAAAGGGCAGGGAGTTTCCTGATTGTAAGTAAATATCGTCTTCTTCCGCCTAGGAGAATATACCAGCGAATTGGGCGGATGGTCTATTGGTCGATAGTACGGTGTCAAAATAAGGGGTCTACTACCATCTCAGCACGAAGCCTTTTCTCGACGCTCGGCCGAAGTATATAAAATAAAGATGAAAGCCCTCCCTTCAATCGGGGACATCATCACTAACCTAAGCAGAAAGAACCACGTCTAGGGACTCCCACTCCATACTCCAGGCGAGGTGTAGCCAAAAAATCACCCTGTAGCTGGATCGTGGCTCCTTGCCAAGAAAATTCCATTGTCAGCGTCGCGTAATCGTGAGAGACGCGTCCAAGGGTTTGGAGCCATTGAATACCGAGTACCCGACCGGCGTGCGTGGGTAGATTCTTTCTGATCTTGAAACTGAACTACGTAAAAAACGAATATGAGCTAGACAAAAAAGATAAGGAACAGAACTTCATCCGCTCAGGTGCTTGGCTATGCTTTTCCACCCACATTTGATGCTGCTTTGTCGGTTCTACGAGCAGCTTTCGTGAAATTCCGATCGCCCACCAACCAACCTAGAGCTTAGCTTTTCGTTACCCTCAACAGCAAAACCGGACCAAGGATTAGGGCTATACCCTCTATCCGTTTATTCCATAGCCTATCGAGCCAAGCCAGATCCGCAGCCAGTGACGATAACTAAGTAGTTAGTAGTCTGAGTAGGCTTATAAATAATAGGGAATACTCTAACCCTGGGAACCGGGGCCTGGCCAAAGTCCAGGGTGGCTCAAAGTTCGATCAAGGAGATCCCTGTCCTGTGCCCTATTCACTAAGATCTTCGAATTAGCCCTTACCGAAAAGCACGGCTTACCTCACTAGTGGAATTCCTATTCCGGTATTCTATCTATTCACCCTCAGATCACTGAAACTCGCTTTCAAGCTTGATTGAGGGATTCGTAGCATGCTTGCTATGCCTTTTCCCTTCCGGGAAGATTTATTTATGGTAAGAATATAGCCCCTAGTACGACAAACAGGCAGACAGCTAGACTTTTGATTAGAGTAGGTTTAGGAGAGGACTAGGAGACTGAGATAGAACTCCTGATGATGCGCACCCGATGGCTTAGTTATGCTATCCTTGCTTTATAGCTCAGGGAATACCAAAGGTCAATTGAAAGCCACCCAACAGATTAACCTGACTTCGAGGACCGAGTGCTTACCTTGCCTTATTCATTGTATGGCTCTTTTCCTTTAGCTGAGGCGCGAGCTAGCCTGTCTATAGTTTACCCCAACAGGGTATCAACTAGTGATAATGGAAAGACTTGAGACTACTATTGCGCTAACGACTGGGCGAGTGAGGTCCCGAGTGAAGTCCATAAATAACCATATACAATCTAGGGCTTCCTCCTAAATAGCTAACTAAGAGAATAACAATCGATAGAGCGGCAAACGAGGCTACCCTCCGCTGCGGGAATACCTGGCTAAGCGAATAGGGTGAAGAGGCAAGTTTGAAATGCGAACATGAAATGAAATGTGAAAAGGTTAGCTTAGCTTTCCCCAGTCTGCCAAGATAGAGGAAAGACGAATAAGAAGCATTCAAATCGGTCCTGGGAATCAGTTCGAATCCAAGTTCAAAAGTTCAAAATGAACAAAAACAAGTCTATTAATGGGGAAATTGCTAAATAAGCTAGCACGCAAAGGTAAAAGAGAGGTTGGTTGGACTAATAAAGCAATAACCCGACCTGCATGTCGGATGATCGAATACGTAATTGCGTAGACATCTGCTAAATCAAGAGAGAGACCCGCTCTCCTAAATCAATCTATATCTTCTTTTCTACCAATGCAATGATTGACTAAATAGCTACCGGATGAAAGACTACACCATGAGGACCTGATCGACCGAACAGCAATGATCTTTCACTTGGTTTCCACCCGATCGATACAAGTCTTGCCGTTGAATAGGCTGATCGCTGATGCAATAGTTGGCTAAGAGCTCCTGTTTGCTTTCTGGCAATGAGCTAGCTTAACCCTGATTGCTTAAGGCTTAATACAGTTATGTTGGATCTCCTATTCGTACTGCTACCAGGAAGAGAAAGACTGATTGCGACAGCTCAACCGGATGAGACATCTCTTTTTTAGATAACTGTGCCAACGTGTGCCTACATTGTTAGTATATTTTATTTACCAGTTCCGTTCCGGGATGAGATATTTATTGAATAGAAAGAATGAAACCAGTACCAGCTTATCGCCAACCCCAGACGGGGATATTGATTTAGCCGCACCTTAACCCGCAACTGCTGCCTCTACTCCGCCTACTTCTTGTGCCGACTTCGCCAGCCTCACTTTTGACTTCTTGCGAGTTAGAGCAAGTAAGATAGGAGACATTAAGAGTAATCCCCTTACTTGTTTTCTTGTTTTCTCTTTTGTTTACTCTTGTTCTTGATCCGTCAAGTAGAGTGAAGAGAGGCATGGGTCACGAACCTCACCTCGCATGTAAAGGTCATTCCTCTTGCTCGATGGGATAGACAGAAGAAGCAGCAGCCTCCGATGAGGAGATGGCCAAAGATCTATTATCTGTCCCGTTTCCTTGCCGCAAGATCCCTCGTGCGGCTGTAAACCACCTTTGAATATAATCAACCTAGCTAGCGGGCCTAAAAGCCCTTCTTTCTGCTCCTTCTGCTTTTCTCAGTCCGAATCTGTGGACCATATTTTTGTGGATTGTTGGTTTGCGAAGGCTCTGTGGTCCCGTTTGGCATCGGCTTTCCTCATCTCGCTTGACCTGGAAGGAGGCTTCCTTCACCTTTGTGTTCAAGCCATGCGGCTTAATTTCAGTCCACAGATGTCAGATCCTGAGACAGGGTATATCGAGTGCAAAATAATGGAATATCATAGGCTTACGGCTATAGCTCTCCTAATGAGAAATCCAATGTCCAATTGCTCAAGCGAACTAACTCAAGCATACTAGACCGCAGGTTTAGCTTGCCCTACATTGAATATTCAATTCATTAAAGGAGGTCCTTTCTTGCTTACCTTCTTCTTATCATAGCTCTACTCCTACGAGGAGAAGTTCGAGTTGACTTTGTAACCTACACTATATAAAACATTTCTTGATCAACAAAGAAACCTTAGGAATGAATGGTGCTAGAGGTTTAGAGCCTTATTCTATTTCTGTTGATGTTTAGAAAGAAGAAATCCAGAATAGAGGCCCTGATCTTAGGAACCGGGAGTGAGCTCTTAAGCTGCTATGGCCAAAAACAAGGTCAACTATCATGGATCCTTTAGCAGTGACTCCTTCGGCCGCTCCTCCACCTGGTGGTCTATCTTAAAATTTGATCTCACATCGATCTAACTAGCGATTCGTAATTCGCCAAGTCCCTTGCTCTTTGCGGGGCTGGCTTCTGTACTTATTGCTTTATGCTTTTACTGGTATAAATAATGACATGGCATTTGCGAGGCATTTTATTTAAGGCATGTTTCTGACCCACTCATGACAGATTAGACTAAAGGGACCCAACTCGCGTTAAAACGCGGAATTTCCGCCATTGCATTCCAAAGTAATGAGATCAGTAGCAGACTCAAAAGAGAGCTCTTTTTCAATTTTGTCTTGGTGCCACAGGAGATCCTGAAGAAGAGCAGACCTCTAACTATAGCTAGAGAAGGCTTTTGGTCTCTCGCCTTGTTGTAATCCTTTTCAGTTCCTGCCTATCCCGATATCCCGCTTCTTGTAAGAAAGACAAGTCAACTCATGCTTTTTCGAAGCTCGGCTTACAGACTCAAATAATCAAGAAAAATGGGTTCACTTTCGGGTATAGGGCGTCTAATCCATTCTCCTACCGGACCTTCAACGAATAAGTAAACCGGTGCCCATTCCCTTCTTTATGTTTACGAAAGTGGGCTTGGCTATGAAAAGCATCTAGAAATAGGAAGGTTAGACCTATTTTCACGGCTGCTGAGCTCGTCAAGATGTCCCCTTTCGCAATGCTCTGACTTCTTTCTTTGGAATGATTCTAGTCACTGGAATTTTGTATTAAGAGCGCTAATAAATATGTTGATAGAGTGAGGCTTGGAGCCATGTCATCAACCTCCCGGGTCATCCCAGACATAAGTGGAGTGATTTGTCGATTGAACTGAGCTACTGAGTGCACCCAAAGGTCTACGGACCTCACCTTCACCAATCCAAGATGAACCTACAGGCAAGAAGCGAGATGCGTGCGCACGGGTGAGAAAGATGCCGTATTTCAGCCTAGTGGAAAGAAGACACTCAGTGCTAGCAGGAGTACTCTCTCGGATACGGTACCCTTTTTTCTAGGTTTGATGCCCTGCGACACGTGGCAGAAGAGGACTCAAGGACACATGCCAGATCTTTGGGTCGGTATTTCTTCCTTAAGATCTCAACCTTGGGCACGTAGAGGCAATTCCCTCTGGTGATCAAGAGCCCATCCTTGATCCAAAACCTCCTAGTAGCTCCCGACTTGGCCTGTTGCACTAGCCTAGCCACCAGGAGGGGAAGGGGGTCTTTCCCTTCTTTCTTTTTGCCCCCTACATTCGATTCCTCAACCTAGGCACACAAACAGGAAACCTTCCCACAGAGCTAGGAAGAGGTTTTAAAAGCCCTTTGAATCTCAACCCCACCCGCTGACTCACTTTCTTTCCATAGGAAATCCGCTTGCTTCCCAATACGAACAAGCAAAGAACTAAAGAATCGTATGCTGGCAAACGAATTGGTAGTGATTTCAAAGTGAAAGGAAGGTCATCATGCAATTGCAGTCCTCACGTTCGGGAATAAGAGTCCTTTTGAAGTGAAGGCTTCAGTATTGAGTTATAAGAACAACATTGTTCCACCGGACCAACCCACTCAACTATTCAAAATGAGGAGAGAACGGAGCGATCTACGTCTTACGCCAAGGAGCGGTGGTTTGGACATCGAGACCAAAGAAAGGAAATGGCTAAGCGGAGGACCAGCAAGGGTTAGTCTTTCGAAATCAAAGGGCCTGAAAGGGTGCCCGAAGGGAGATCAGGTTCGCCTTCATCGGGTTTGTACGTTCAGCTGTTCAAGGGAGTTTTGCAGGGAATGCTGAGCGCTAATCTAAGTTTTGAGAGAGACGTTCTGACCGACCACAAGCGGTAAGAGTCCAGTCCTTGAACACCAAACTATAATAATAGAATACTGTCATCAAACAGAGCCATGGACGGAGAGAGTCAAGTCGGGCCTTTCTAATCCATATGTCCTTTTTCACAGCGATTGTTTATTTGTTTATCGAGGTGGCAATTCAATTGTTCCAACTGGTGCCCAGAAAAGAGAGAGTGGCTAGCGCCCACGCCCACCCCATGGAGAAAGCTCACCAAGAAGATAGTTACATAGATCAGAGAAGGGAATGAGGGGGAGCATATAGTTTCCCAGCTGACTAGGTGAAGCTTCTTCCTTTCTTATGCTGACCATAGAAAGTTCTTTTGGAGAGCTTCTATATTTGTTAGTTGCTGCTGCCGGGATTGTGAAGCAGCTAAGGAAGTGGTTGGTCATGCCTGACGTGACTGACTTGATGAGTGTAACTCTTCTGGCAAAGCTTAATAATTGACTCTTCCATCCTTGGGGGCGAGCTTCGATTCTCTTTACTTCAGGTGGTTAGCTGTGATGCGTCCACTCACTGGCGGGATAGGGATACCCAGGTGGGTTTTCATTCTTCCTCTCCCGGATATTCCCAGAATATCTGACAAGACCGGCCTAAGGGAGTGGGGGGTGCTTCTCGAGAAGCAATCGGCTTGGGATGAATATCATAGGTTCTTTTCCTCTCGCGAGCTTCCTTTCGGAGTTGACGTGCTTCCTTAGCTGCGAGAATTTCTTTTCTCCGGTGCTGTCTCCTCACTAAGCGCTCTTCTTTTCCTTTCCTCATATCTAAGCTTTTTTTTGGGTGGAATCAGTTTCCAATTCTGGTTATGGTACGGACAAAGCCCCAGAGGGCCATGACCAAGATCTTCAAGGACATGTTGCATAAGACGAAAATGCAGTCAAGAGCCGAGACCCACCTCCGAGCGGTCTTCGAAAGGTTACGACAGCACAACCTGAAGATGAACCCGTTAAAGTCTTTCTTTGGGCTGTCTTCGGACAAGTTTCTTGGATTCATTGTGCGGAAAGACACAAGTCGATCCTGCACTAAAGCCATCCTCGAGATGAAGCCACCTCGGAGAGAAAGGACTTCAAGGACGTCAGCCTACCTATAGAAGATTCATTTCCCATCTCATGGAAAACCCTTTTCGCTCCGCTTAGCCTTATCCCCCTCTAGGGGGATTTTAGTGATAGGTTCTATAGGAACTGGACGATCCTATTTGGTCAAATACCTAGCGACAAACTCCTATGTTCCTTTCATTACGGTATTTCTGAACAAGTTCCTGGATAACAAGCCTAAAGGTTTTCTTATTGATGATATCAATATTGATGATAGTGACGATATTGATGCTAGTGACAATATTGATGCTAGTGACAATATTGATGCTAGTGACGATATTGATGCTAGTGACGATATCGATCGTGACCTTGATACGGAGCTGGAACTGCTAACTATGATGAATGCGCTAACTATGGATATGATGCCGGAAATAGACCGATTTTATATCACCCTTCAATTCGAATTAGCAAAAGCAATGTCTCCTTGCATAATATGGATTCCAAACATTCATGATCTGGATGTGAATGAGTCGAATTACTTATCCCTCGGTCTATTAGTGAACCATCTCTCTGAAAGATGTTCCACTAGAAATATTCTTGTTATTGCTTCGACTCATATTCCCCAAAAAGTGGATCCCGCTCTAATAGCTCCGAATAAATTAAATACGTGCATTAAGATACGAAGGCTTCTTATTCCACAACAACAAAAGCACTTTTTCACTCTTTCATATACTAGGGGATTTCACTTGGAAAAGAAAATGTTCCATACTAATGGATTCGGGTCCATAACCATGGGTTCCAATGCACGAGATCTTGTAGCACTTACCAATGAGGCCCTATCGATTAGTATTACACAGAAGAAATCAATTAT